GAACCGGGTACTCAATTAACATTAAGAACTTTTCATACCGGAGGAGTATTCACGGGGGGTACTGCAGAACATGTGCGAGCCCCATCTAATGGAAAAGTAAAATTCAATGAGGACTTGGTTCATCCGACACGTACGCGTCATGGGCATCCCGCCTTTCTATGTTCTATGGACTTGTATGTAACTATTGAGAGTGAAGATATTCTACATAATGTGAATATTCCACCCAAAAGTTTGCTTTTAGTTCAAAACGATCAATATGTAGAATCAGAACAAGTAATTGCTGAGATTCGCGCAGGAATATCCACTTTGAATTTTAAAGAGAGGGTTCGAAAACATATTTATTCTGATTCAGACGGAGAAATGCACTGGAGTACCGATGTCTATCATGCACCCGAATTTACATATGGTAATGTTCATCTATTACCAAAAACAAGTCATTTATGGATATTATTAGGAGGGCCGTGCAGGTCCAGTCTAGTCTACCTTTCGATCCACAAGGATCAGGATCAAATGAATGCGCATTCTCTTTCTGGCAAGCGAAGATATACTTCTAACCTCTCAGTAACCAATGCTCAGGCGAGGCAGAAATTGTTTAGTTCGGATTTTTATGGTCAAAAAGACGATAGGATTCCGGATTATTCAGACCTTAATCGAATCATATGTACTGGTCAGTATAATCTCGTATATTCGCCTATTCTCCACGATAATTCTGAGTTATTGTCAAAAAGGCGAAGAAATAAATTCATCATTCCACTACACTCGATTCAAGAACTCGAGAATGAACTAATGCCTCGTTCAGGTATCTCGATTGAAATCCCCGTAAATGGTAGTTTCCGTCGAAATAGTATTCTTGCTTATTTCGATGATCCTCGATACAGAAGAAAGAGTTCGGGCATTATTAAATATGGGACTATAGAAACGCATTCAGTCATCAAAAAAGAGGATTTGATTGAGTATCGAGGAGTCAAGGAATTTAGGCCAAAATACCAAATGAAAGTAGATCGATTTTTTTTCATTCCTGAAGAGGTGCATATCTTGCCCGGATCTTCTTCCATAATGGTACGGAACAATAGTATCGTTGGGGTCGATACACAAATCACCTTAAATCTAAGAAGCCGAGTCGGCGGGTTGGTCCGGGTGGAGAGAAAAAAAAAACGAATTGAACTGAAAATCTTTTCTGGAGATATCCATTTTCCTGGAGAGACAGATAAGATATCCAGATATACCGGCGTTTTGATACCACCAGGAACAGGAAAAAGAAATTCCAAGGAATACAAAAAAGTTCAAAATTGGATCTATGTCCAACGAATTACACCTAGTAAGAAAAGGTTTTTTGTTTTAGTTCGACCTGTCGTCACATATGAAATAACGGACGGTATAAATTTAGCAACTCTTTTTCCACCGGATCCATTGCAGGAAAGGGATAATGTGCAACTTCGAATTGTCAATTATATCCTTTATGAAAATGGCAAACCGATTCGAGGAATTTCTGACACAAGTATTCAATTAGTTCGGACTTGTTTAGTATTGAATTGGAACCAAGACAAAAAAAGTTCTTCTTGCGAAGAAGCCCGGGCTTCTTTTGTTGAAATAAGGACAAATGGTTTGATTCGACATTTCTTAAGAATCAACTTAGTGAAATCCCCTATTTCGTATATCGGAAAAAGGAATGATCCGTCGGGGTCAGGATTGCTCTCTGATAATGGATCAGATTGTACCAATATCAACCCCTTTTCTGTCATTTATTCCTATTCCAAGGCAAAAATTCAACAATCTCTTAACCAACCTCAAGGAACTATTCATACGTTGTTGAATAGAAATAAGGAATGTCAGTCGTTGATAATTTTGTCAGCAGCCAATTGTTCTCGAATGGGGCCATTCAAGGATGTAAAATATCACAGTGTGATAAAAGAATCAATTAAAAAGGATCCTCTAATTCCAATTAGGAATTCATTGGGCCCTTTAGGAACATGCCTTCCAATTGAGAATTTTTATTCATCTTACCATTTAATAACTCATAATCAGATCTTAGTAACTAAATATTTGCAACTTGACAATTTAAAACAGACTTTTCAAGTGATTAAATTTCAATATTATTTAATGGATGAAAATGGAAAAATTGTTAATCCCGATCCATGCCGTAACATTCTTTTAAATCCAGTCAATTTGAATTGGTTTTTTCTCCATCACAATTATTGTGCAGAGACATCTAAAATAATTAGTCTTGGACAGTTTATTTGTGAAAATGTATGTATAGCCAAAAATGGATCGCCCCTCAAATCGGGTCAAGTTATACTTGTTCAAGTTGACTCGATAGTGATACGATCAGCTAAGCCTTATTTGGCCACCCCCGGAGCAACTGTTCATGGCCATTATGGGGAAACCCTTTACGAAGGAGATACATTAGTTACATTTATATATGAAAAATCGAGATCTGGTGATATAACACAGGGTCTTCCAAAAGTAGAACAGGTGTTAGAAGTGCGTTCGATTGATTCAA